CAACGCTGCCCAATATACCTTCCTTTTCCAAATGTTTTTACGAATACGTTTTTTTGAGATAGAAGTACGTTTTTTTGGAACTGCCATGAAAAATTTGAAAAAGTTATTCATTTCTCTAGTTGAATGTGAAAGACATCTATTGGTCAAACAATTCCATTTTTTCTTTTTTTTTTTATATCTCTGTCTATTTTCGTCGTGCTCTATTTATACATGTAACAAAATACACCAAAAAGTTCAAAAAAACCAATCCTTACCTAACAAATTCCAAATTCTTTAAATTACTGTAGTTTTTTATTAGTTGGTCAAGCTCAAAAGAAAAAGAAAAGAGCGAGTACACATTTTTTTGATTTTAAAATTCGAATTAAACTAGTAGTTAATCAAAGGATACATGATTTTCTAAAAGTCATCTTAGTAATTTCGTCTTTTCTTTTAAGTCTATTTCTTCTCCCTGGTATTGAAACAAAAGTGTGGGATATTCTAGCGTTTTCTACAAAGAAAAAGAAATGTCTTTTATTCGAATGGAAAATACTCAGTTCTACCATGAATTAGTTAATGATTATGAATAAACGAACTAAAAAAAAAAGAACTAGTTCTTTTTTTGGGGGGCCAGTTTTGATATGGATCATCCTATTATTTATATCAATATAAAGTAATGTATTAACTACTCTATTTTGGTATAATTATTTGCTCTATGGATATAAATTATCGTAATACGTAATAATAATTGACTTTTTTTCTGCATTTTCCTAAAAATCTTACTTAATATTCAATATTAATAAAATGAATTAGTGTGTTATTTCATTTTAAATAGAAATAGTAACTTGATCATATTCATATCATTTGACCAATTCGAACTTCTTGATTTGAATATTTGAAGTATTGGGTAAAGAAGAAAGATTCAGAATAATTAGGAATAGAAAAGTCTATTTAAGTTTTCCATATCTTGATTTTTTATTGAACCTATAAAAAGATATAAGAGCCGGTGAATTAGAAAGAATTTATTAAAAATAAAAAGGTTTTTTTATGGAATATACATATCAATATTCATGGATTATCCCCTTCATTCCACTTCCAGTTCCTATGTTAATAGGAATGGGACTTCTCCTTTTTCCAACGGCAACAAAAAATCTTCGCCGTATGTGGGCTTTTCCTAGTATTTTATTCTTAAGTATAGTTATGATACTTTCGGTCTATCTATCTATTCAGCAAATAAATAGAAGTTTTATCTATCAATATGTATGGTCTTGGACCATTAATAATGATTTTTCTTTAGAGTTCGGTCACTTAATCGATCCACTTACTTTTATTATGTTAATATTAATTACTACTGTTGGAATTTTGGTTCTTTTTTATAGTGACAATTATATGTCTCATGATCAAGGATATTTGCGATTTTTTGCTTCTATGAGTATTTTCAATACTTCCATGTTGGGATTAGTTACTAGTTCAAATTTGATCCAAATTTATATTTTTTGGGAATTAGTTGGAATGTGTTCTTATCTATTAATAGGTTTTTGGTTCACACGACCTAGTGCGGCGACTGCTTGCCAAAAAGCGTTTGTAACGAATCGTGTAGGCGATTTTGGTTTATTATTAGGAATTTTAGGTCTTTATTGGATAACCGGTAGTTTTGAATTTCGGGATTTGTTCCAAATATTCAATAACTTGATTTCTAATAATGAGGTTCCTTTTTTATTTCTTACTTTGTGTGCCTTTCTTTTATTTGCCGGTGCAGTTGCTAAATCGGCACAATTCCCCTTTCATGTATGGTTACCTGATGCCATGGAAGGCCCTACTCCTATTTCGGCTCTTATACATGCCGCTACTATGGTAGCAGCGGGCATTTTTCTTGTAGCTCGACTTCTTCCTCTTTTTAGAATCATACCTTACATAATGAATTTCATATCTTTAATAGGTATAATAACAGTATTATTAGGAGCTACTTTAGCTCTTGCTCAAAAAGATATTAAAAGAGGTTTAGCTTATTCTACAATGTCTCAATTGGGTTATATGATGTTAGCTCTAGGTATGGGGTCTTATCGAGCCGCTTTATTTCATTTGATTACTCATGCTTATTCGAAAGCATTGTTGTTTTTAGGATCCGGATCTATTATTCATTCAATGGAAGCTATTGTTGGATATTCTCCAGATAAAAGTCAGAATATGGTTCTTATGGGAGGTTTAAAAAAGCATGTACCAATTACAAAAAATGCTTTTTTAGTAGGTACACTTTCTCTTTGTGGTATTCCCCCCCTTGCTTGTTTTTGGTCCAAAGATGAAATTCTTAATGCTAGTTGGTTGTATTCACCTATTTTCGCAATAATAGCTTGTTCTACAGCAGGATTAACCGCATTTTATATGTTTCGGATCTATTTACTTACTTTTGAGGGACATTTCAATGTTCATTTTCAAAATTATAGTGGTCAAAAAAGTCGTTCCTACTATTCAATATCTCTATGGGGAAAAGAAGTACCAAAAATGATTAAAAACAATTTTCTAA